AAAGAAATATGATAGAGAGTTGACCAAAATGGGCACTAAATACTTTTCGAGAGATCTCCTCCAAATCACTAGTATGACTATCGAAATCGTGAGCATCGGCATGTAAGTTCCAGATCCAAGTGGTAGTATCTGGTCCCTTAGCTATTGTTCTTGAGAAATGACCGGGTCTGGCCCATTCCTCGAAAGACGTTTTTACGGGATCCCTATCCACCAAAATTTTCACTTCTGGTTCCGGCGAACGAATAATCATTGAGTCCTCCTCTTTCCGGACAACACATACAAAGAAACCCGCCAACAGTCAAGTAATTAGGAAACCTCTGAGATCTATTTCTAATTTGTTCCTTTCTATCTCCCAGCTATCTAGTTTCTTTAGTTATTTACTAGAACAATTATGATCGGGAAGTCGATCTGGGGCAAGTGTTCGGATCTATTATGACATAGCCCTGAGGCGCTCAACGGACCTTTGGAAGCTTGGAAACCTGCGACTTGACACAAAAAAGATTTTTGGGTGCAATGCAATCTAGTGTATTCATATCGCAATGGATAACTGCCTAGATAGAACTACTTCCTCGATTTATCTTACACAGAACATATGACGAGTCCTCTTTTCCAAATCATCGGAGCACTCATTAGTCATTCATAAAAGATATCCCGGTATCCATATGGAAATTGAATCATTCAAAGGACTTTTTTTTGAGTTTGAATAGCGGATAGGGATAGATTCGGTCGGGTAGCGTTTATCGCTACGAGGTATCAAATAGAACGATCTTAGAATTAGAAGAGATATAATAAAATTCCATGATTATCTCTTCCCAGAGGAATGATCTATTGGATTTTAGGGATGGATCCAAGAAACAAAAAAAAGAGAGTGTTCTTATTCAAATTCAAAGCGTCTCGTGATCTTCAACCAATTATATGCTTCAATATAATTCCCTGGAGTAAGTGCTATAGCTTGTTTCCAATACTCAGCAGCTTGATTGGACCAAGCCTCCGCAATTTCAGAATCTCCCTGGCGAATGGCCTGTTCTCCTCGGTCAGAATAGGTGGGTTAATTCCTTCCCTTAGAACCGTACTTGAGAGTTTCCTAACTCATACGGCTCAGCCTCAGCAGTCAATTATTTTGGTATCCCATCTTAATCTCCCCTAGACTAATGAAATAAGATTTCTCGTAAATCAATCCCATTTTTGTTTTGTTTCTCGGGTTACCCAGAGGAGGTTAATTACATACATTTCCATGAGCTTCAAACGTGAATTTGGATTTCATTTCGAATTCAGTTTTCTCTTTTTTCCCACCTTCAGAAAAATGAAGCATAGACATCTCTGCTATCATTAGCATTTTCTGAAAGGTAACTATCTCGGTTTCATATCGAAATTTATATAGAATCTTTGAAAAAGACTTTTTTTCCTCCCTACGAAAGAAAGGACTTACTCTCTTTGGGATTTGATACTACACCGCTGCTGAATACCTTAGTGGATCGACTCTATTACATAAGTGGATTCCTAACTTTTATCTCATATCATGACATAAGTAAAGCAGTTCTTATTGTATCGGCCCAAACCCTCGCTAATTGATCTTTACGGCGCTTCCCCCATCAATTAGAGCTTTTATCCATAGAATCTAGTCTTTAATAGGCATATTTATTTCTTCCTATTTTGGCTTCTATGAAGTCTCTTTCTTTGCTACAGCTAATAAAAATCGTTGCTTTGTACGATAAATATGTAGAAAGCCTATTTTCGTTCTAGTATTTACTGGCGGATTGGATCTTTCTTTCCCTCTTTCTATAGTGGAGATAGTCGCACGTAATGACAGATCACGGCCATATTATTAAAAGCTTGTGGTAAGAAGGGGTTTCGCTCGAGTGCCCGGAAATAATATTCCAAAGCTTTCGTATGTTCTCCGTTGCTTGTGTGGATAAGGCCTATGTTATAGAGTATATAACTTCGATCATAGGGATCAATTTCGAGTCGCGTAGCTTCATAATAATTATGTAAAGCTTCTGCATAATTTCCTTCGGATTGAGCTGACATCCGTTACGGTTGTTCATTCTATTCAAATAATCCCCGTTCCAGAACCGTACATGAGATTTCAATCTCATACGGCTCCTCCCTTCTGTACATAATGAATGATAAGAATCCATGGAATCAAAAAAAAGATATTGCAAGATTCTCATTATGAACTGACAGGGGCTAGTATTTTTAGAAGAAATCTCTAGCCAGCCTTCCTGCAAGAGGCCTTTTCTTAACATCCAGCGTATTGGTGGTAGATAGAAAAAAAGGTAACTCCAACAATTTCTTTGTCCTCAACGCCTCCTATTTCCAGGAATGAGTCACTTCAACGGACTTCGATGGTTCTACGGGTATCCAAAGTACGAACGAGATGGATGTTTGTTGTCCCAACCATTCTTGTTTGTTAGTCCCGATCCCGATAAGGAAAAGGGGGCAAGTTATAACTAAAGTTTTCCTGTTGTTGATTCCTAGGTGTAGTGCTTCTTCCTCTATGCCGCCTATTGGTACTAGTGGGGTAGGATTGACTTGTAAGAACCTATAGGTGGAACCTTTCGCTCAATACTCAAATTGAAAATGGAAGCATCTGAGGCTGCATCACTCGGGGATACACGATAGAAGGAATTGTTCTATTTCCAAACTTCACCTTCACGAAGCGTAGGTTTCTTTCAGGTTTCTTTTAAGATAATATATATAAATCTGTTTTCTTTCGTTCTATCCTGAATCATGTGCCTTTACTCGCGCGTAAGACTAAGAATGGTAAATAAACAGAATCAAATCGCACCATCTCTGTAATAGGTAAATGCCTCTTTTTCTCCTGAAGTTGTCGGAATTATTCGCAATAAGATATTGGCTACAATTGAGGAGGTCTTATCAATAAAATTTCCATTTATCCGTGATCTAGGCATAGTTCACAATCCACTCCCTAATTCTTCTCATTACCTCTCGTGGGAAAAGAATCCCACAAACAAAGGAATTGGACAGTACGAAATCACACAAAAAAGACTCGGGGGATCAAAAAAATATGCATTTTTTGATCCCCCGAGCCACGAATCTTTCTTTGACTTTGAGAAAAAAGTTGATATTTCGAAGTGTTCGCATTGATGCGTCAGATCTATATCGCGGAGCTCTCTTTTTCTCTTGGTTAGGGTTATTCTTCCTTCCACTTACATGGAACCTCAGGCGCACGATCAACGTATGACTCCAGGTATAACTCCAGAGCTTTTTTTAGTCTGCCCGGTTTTCCTCATGCAGGCGGAGGTTTTTCTCCTACAGAGTGGCAGAATTGTCCTGGAACCAGGAAACCAAACCTGTTTCTCCGCATCTGTGATCGTTATAGAGAGTTCTCGGTATGAATCACGAGAGCTTACGAGTTCTCTTTGAGTATATAGCCATAACGTGGCTAAGCCGCCCAACTGGCTTTTGGTTCGTGCCAGCTCGGAGGCAAAGGCGCAATTTTGTTCCCATAGAATCGGGGACTGGTCTCGCCGATCGAGAGGAGCCTCATCGATGTCGTGGTTGTGTGGGTTCAACCGTAAAGAGGAAGGTGTTAGCCCAAAAAGGAAGTTCTTTTCCCTTTTCCAGGTCTGCCTTGAGAGTCCACGTTTTCGGTACCGTGATTCATTGGATGAACTATTCCAAAGGTTTTGCGTACTTTCCCTGAATATTCTTCCCGGAAGTCCCTGAATTCCGAAGGCATAGTCCTAGTAGTGAAGGTTACGGGGGCCTTAGGTTGCGGGGCAACCCAAGAGCAGAACGTGAAAATAAAAAAAAAAGAGAATGAAATTACGAGAGAGTACCACGAACCCGGTCAACTGTGGGATAATATTGATCAGTCTCAAGAATTTGAGTACTTGTCGGACCCGGACCATCCTAGAAATCCGGGTCCAAAGTGCCTGAATCAGTACTCCCAAAACGACCAAAGGAACATTCATAGTTTTTCTAGTTGAGTTTAGACAATAAAATAGAGGAATGGTGAATGATACATCATATGTATTTTCGCATTCGCGATTCACCGGGTTTCTAGGCCATAATCAGAACATCATATTTTGTAGGAGAGATGGCCGAGCGGTCCAAGGCGTAGCATTGGAACTGCTATGTAGGCTTTTGTTTACCGAGGGTTCGAATCCCTCTCTTTCCGCCCCTTCACGGACTTCACGAACCTTATTGACCACAATGTATCAAATCAAATAACAACGAATACTTCCAGCAAGTGGATCTTTCTTTGATATAGATTCTCGATTACTCATTTTTGTAGTTTTGTAATACGGAAAAATACTGGAAAGAGCGGCCAAGGAATGCAACTACCCTCGCCGATCTGTTTATGATACATAACTGGAAAACCTCTCTATCTTAGGTCGATTTATTTTGCCTAAATTAGGGGGCCAAAATTTCCGAAGTTTTGTTCTTTTAGTTAGTTTCAAGTTTGACGGGAATAATATTCTACAACTCGCAACTCTTCGATTTTCAAACCAACCCGACGACGAGCTATTATTTGCTTGACTACTCCTTTATATTTATATTGGGATGAGTGAAGAGTTAAATGTTCTGGCAATTTCTTCTGGGAGGATGAAGCAAGAGAATTTTGAATGAGAGCTCTGGTTTTTTGTTTATCCTTCGTTGTAATAAGATCTCGGGGTTTGCAGCGATAACTTGGGATATCTACTATACAACCATTAACTAAAATATGTCTATGATTCACTAATTGCCGGGCCCCAGGAATGGTCGAAGCCATACCCAATCGAAAAATTATGTTATCCAAACGCATTTCAAGTAATTGTAGTAAAACCTGACCTGTTGATCCTTTCGTTTTTCCAGCGATACGAACGTATTTAAGCAATTGTCGCTCTGCCAGACCATAATGAAAACGCAATTTTTGTTTTTCCTCTAGACGACTCCCATATTCAGATTTTTTGTTGTCCTTTCTCTTTTGACGATCGGAGGGGAGTTTAGCCACTTTCCTAGTTAGTCCCGGTAAAGCCCCCAGACGCTTTATTTTTTTGAGACGAGGCCCTCGGTAACGAGACATAAAGACTCCTTTTTTTATTGAAAATTCAATTGAAAGAATAAACCTAAATTAAGACTGAACTAAATGATAAACGAAGCAAAATCTACTGAAGTACTTTATTACAAAGAAGAATGAGATGAATTGTATCAATATTCAGACTCTTTGGTATTTGGTATATATAGCAATTTAAGAATACTTTTCTTGATTTGTTCCTAACTGCTCGAATCTTTTGTTTTTTATTCATAGTTGGAAGTTCTTACGACATACTAGATCAGTTACTTTTTAAAAGACGGTAAAGAAGTCTTTTCAATAGTCCATTCCTTGGTGTCAAGGAGACATTCATGTTTCTAAAGTAGCAAATCGAACCAATAAAAAAGCCGGCTATCGGAATCGAACCGATGACCATCGCATTACAAATGCGATGCTCTAACCTCTGAGCTAAGCGGGCTCACATAACAGAAATTTTGCATAGGAATTCCGCAAACTGCCAGGATCTTAGGTATTCAGAAATCCTCTAGCATATAGAAAGAAGAAATAATAGAAATCGAATTCAGAATGAATCTTCTCTAACAAGAAATCTCAATCAAATAGAATTTTATATTCTTTTTCAATTGAAATCAAATCGAAAATCAATCGAATTTCTCTTTTTATTTTCTATTTATATGATATAGGCTTATAAAGAATCAAGATAATTTAAGGATACAATATAGAACAGAAAAAAAATGAGACATTCTTCTGGTTTCATTCAGAGCGATAAGACAATAAAGAATTGACCGTTCAAGTATAAAAAACCGCGCGTTAAAAATGATAAGAAGAGACATATATATTCTGTGGTATAGATCCATCCATGTTGAATTGCGGATTCATCAATGCTAGAATCATTTCTGATTGGACCAAATACCCGTTCTCCGATAGATTAAGGATAGATAAAAAACATAAGAAATCAAATCGGAGTAAACGGATAAACTTTTTAGATATAGAATCCTATCTAATGAATTCAAAGGTTACGGTATAAGCAAAAATGAAAGAAAAATGAGAAAGAAATCGGGGGAAGGAGATCCTAGTTTCAAAACAAAAAAGGGGATATGGCGAAATTGGTAGACGCTACGGACTTGATTGGATTGAGCCTTAGTATGGAAACCTACTAAGTGATAACTTTCAAATTCAGAGAAACCCTGGAATCAAAAATGGGCAATCCTGAGCCAAATCCTGTTTTCAGAAAAAGGGGGGTTCCAAAAACAAGAATCCAAAAAGGAAAGGATAGGTGCAGAGACTCAACGGAAGCTGTTCTAACGAATGGGGTAGACTGCGTTGCTAGAGGAATCTTTCCAAGGAAGGGATGAAGGATGAACCTAGCTACAGACGTATACTGAAATATCAAACGATTCATATTAATTCCTCCCCGAATCCTTCTTTTTTTATATGAAAAATGTAAGCATTATTGTGAATCGATCCCCACAAATTCAGTGATCAAATCATTCACTCCATAGTCTGATAGATCTTTTAACGAACTGATTAATCGGACGAGAATAAAGATAGAGTCCCATTCTACATGTCAATAGCAATACCGACAACAATGAAATTTATAGTAAGAGGAAAATCCGTCGACTTTAGAAATCGTGAGGGTTCAAGTCCCTCTATCCCCAATCACACTAAAAAAAAAGGCCCATCCCCCTAACTCTATCCTCTTTTTCATCAGCGGTTCCATTCTACAATATGTTTCTGATTCACTCTACGCTTTGCCACCTGGATCGGAGCAGAAATGCGCCTCTCTTATCACAAGTCCTTGAGATGTACAATATACATACAAAAGAACATCTCTAAGTAAGGAACCCCTGTTTGAATCATTCACAGTACATATCATGATTCTTAATTTAATGAAACTTACAAAGTATTCTTGTTGACTATCTCAACAATTCCCTGGGTAAGACTTTGTAATTTGTAATGCTTTTTGATTCTCTTTCATTTGAATTGACAGAGATCTAATCCATGTAGTAGGATGGGTATGATATGTCGGGAAGGGTCGGGATAGCTCAGCTGGTAGAGCAGAGGACTGAAAATCCTCGTGTCACCAGTTCAAATCTGGTTCCTGGCATCTAGTTACTAATAGATACTCATAAAAATTCGATATGGATCATCAGACATATTGGTTACTAGTCTAGACCACGACCCATACTTCTTGATCTAGGTGTCTAGAGATATACCTCCCTTTCTTTTTGTAGTCTAGGGACAGAAAAGAATTCGATGCTGTTTCGGCTTCTTTGTTCTTTGTTTCTATGGTGCCTCTTCTCATTCAAACAAAAAATATGAATCCTTCACACGTATCCCATATCCAAAAATTCAAGTTAGTTGTTTGAAAACCCAACAGTCCGATCTTAAGGAGTGGATAGGTGGGATATAGGCAAGATTCATTTCAGATATAGTCCAAATAGAATCTCAGCAACCCCTTTCCTTTCTTTCGTTTTTTCTTTCCCATTCCCTTTCGCCAC